ACAGCAAGTTTTGGTATGTTGGGAGATATCATTATTGCTGAACCTAATGCCTACATTGCGTTTGCGGGTAAAAGAGTAATTGAACAAACATTGAAAAAGACAGTACCCGACGGTTCACAAGCGGCTGAGTATTTATTCCATAAGGGCTTATTCGACCCAATTGTACCACGTAATCCTTTAAAAGGTGTTCTGAATGAGTTATTTCAGCTACACGGTTTCCTTCCCTTGAATCAAGATTCAATTCAAAAAGATTAAAATTCTTCATTTTCAAATGGAAGTCTAACATTAGCTTCAGTTATTTTTCTTTGTAGCGAAACTAAGAAGATGGTTTTTTCTTTGGAGACATCAGTTATAAGTGTAGTAAGAGTCAGAAGTTTTGGATAATGACTTTTTGGCCCGGATCCTTTTTTTATTCTATCTCTCTTCCTGATTAGAAATAAGCATCCCTCTATCGACAAGATAAAAAAGACTTTCTTTCTCCTTCCGAGAAATTAGGGAAATAAAAATGATTTTTTCCGTTCTTTTGACATATTCATTATTCATATATAGAACAATAGAACAATGAAAAAGAGATAAAAAAATATATCGAAAAAATGAAAAGAAAATACTAAAGAAAAAGAAAGAAGAAATATCAAATCAAATAAAGAAAATAGAAATATTCAAATAACAAAGAAAAAGAATATAGAAGTTCTTTTTCTTTAGTGAGAACCCCCGGTTTTTCACTAGGAATCCCTGTTTGTTGGATAAGATTGGTTAAAATCGGAAACTCATAAGAAACTCTTTTCTATCTTTACCTTTCAAAACAAAAAAGGTGTTTTGAAAGGTAAAGATAGAAAGACGATGAAGATAAGGATGGGAGAAGAAGAATCCAATTTATTAAAGGGGCTTCTCATACATATTCGTGTCGAAAGAGGAATAGGTATACTTCATTGAGTTCTACATTCGTTATTGATTATTAAATACTTCATATTAAGATTATCTTAATATTCTTTCTAATTTCTTTTTAATAGAATTTTTTTTTAATATTTTAATAGTTTAATAGATTAATATTAATAATGAATAGATAGACTTATTAGAATATATCTTTATAATTAGAATTTATAATAGGTACAAATATGAAATTGAGGTACCCATTCTATGATAGATTTGAACTTTCCCTCTATTTTTGTTCCTTTAGTGGGCCTAGTCTTTCCGGCAATCGCAATGGCTTCTTTATCTCTTTATGTCCAAAGAAATAAGATTGTCTAAATACGATGAAATCTCATCAATTTATTTCAACACTGGATGATCATACAGATACTTTTTTTAATGTAATTAATGTAATATGGTAGGATATATGATATTTGGTCTTTCCGAAAACAAATGGAAGAGTTGTTTTGTTATGTATGCCGATGCATAATATACGGCATTAATGCATGTATATGTGGTTATAGCTTAATCAATTAAATGATGAAATTCAAAAAGATCAGCAAATCTTTTTTGAAAAATCTTTTAAATAGAAACTTAATGTATCTAACCAATTATTCCTAATGGTTCCTGTCGGAATACTGCTAGTTGATGAAAGTTACTTCGGGATCAAGCAATAAAAGTCAAGTCAAATCCATTTGGGTTATTCTCTCAATTCCAATCGAATGCAACTGGATCTAGTATAGTATGAACTGGCGATCAGAACATATATGGATAGAACTTATAACGGGGTCTCGAAAAACAAGTAATTTTTGCTGGGCCTGTATTCTTTTTTTAGGTTCACTAGGATTCTTAGTGGTTGGAACTTCCAGTTATCTTGGTAAAAATCTGATATCCGTATTTCCGTCTCAGCAAATCCTTTTTTTCCCACAAGGGATCGTGATGTCTTTCTATGGGATCGCAGGTCTATTCATTAGTTCTTATTTGTGGTGCACCATTTCATGGAATGTAGGTAGTGGTTATGACCGATTCGATAGAAAAGAAGGGATAATGTCCCTTTTTCGTTGGGGATTTCCTGGAAAAAATCGTCGCATCTTCCTTCGTTTCTTTCTGAAAGATATCCAATCAATCAGAATGGAGGTGAGAGAGGGTCTTTTTCCTCGTCGTGTCCTTTATATGGAAATCAAGGGTCAAGGAGCCATTCCCTTGACCCGTACTGATGAGGATTTGACTCCACGAGAAATTGAACAAAAAGCTGCCGAATTGGCCTATTTCTTGCGCGTACCCATTGAAGTCTTTTGAAATGAACTGAAGAATAAATCTCAGCATGAGAGAAGGAACTTAATACATCTCAAAAGTGGGAAGACGTATATGGAACAATAACTATTTTGTATACGCATACACATGGTGTCTGGCTTCACTCTTTAGACTAGTAAAAGGTCTATAATAAGTAATAAGTAAATAAGTATAGATTCATCAAATATCCTAACATGTCTTTTGTTTTAGTAAAACATAATTCCTCTTTTTAGGCCTTTGAATTGATACCCTATCCCTGCGCTGCGGTTAGACAGTGAAATCTTTCAAATTCAAAATGGAAATAAAATAATTAAAGAATCCGGTAGGGTTCGTCTTTAAATCCAAATTCTATTTGTTAGTTCAAATGGGTTTTCGAGTCTTCATTGAAAGGAATAAATGAAAGGGAAATTGGTTACAATTTTCCTAATTGTGATCTCTGGAATATGGAAAGAATATTTACTTTTTTTTTCATTCGAAAAGAGCCTTTCTTGTATGTTCTATTCTAGATCCAAAGACTCAATTCTTACACAAAAACAAAAATAGTAAAAGATTCATAGGTTTGATACCTTATTCTTGTTAGAGTTATAGGCTCTTGTTATATAATTCGTACTTCATAGAAATCTCAGATAGAATCGACCAATGAAACAGGTTCATTAACAATTCACATCACGGATACAGAATGAAAAAAAAGAAAGCATTGGCTTCCCTCCCATATCTTGTTTCTATAATCTTTTTGCCCTGGTGGGTTTCTCTCTCATTTAAGAAATGTCTAGAAACTTGGGTTATTAATTGGTGGAATACTAGGCAATCCGAAATCCCTTTGAATGATATTCAAGAGAAAAATGTTCTAGAAAAATTTATGGAATTAGAAGAACTATTCCTGTTGGACGAGATGATAAAGGAGTATTCGGAGACACATATGCAAAGGCTTCGTATAGGAATGCACAAGGAAACAATACAATTGGTCCAAAGACAAAATGAATCTCATTTCCATATCATTTTGCATTTCTTTACAAATCTAATCTGTTTCGCTATTCTAAGTGGTTATTTTTTTCTGGGTAATGAAGAACTTTTAATTTTAAATTCTTGGATTCAGGAATTTCTCTATAACTTAAGTGATACAATCAAAGCTTTTTCAATTCTTTTAGTTACTGATTTATGGATCGGATTTCACTCGACCCATGGTTGGGAACTAATGATTGGTTCGATCTACAATGATTTTGGATTGGCTCAGAATGATCAAATTATATCTGGTCTTGTTTCCACTTTTCCAGTGATTCTAGATACAATTGTGAAATATTGGATCTTCCATTTTTTAAATCGTGTATCTCCTTCGCTTGTAGTAATTTATCATTCAATGAATGAATAATTCATTAGATCTTTTGATATCAATAAAATCAGAACCTTTCTTTGTGTATAAAGAAATCATTTTTCATCTTACTTATTCTTTATACTTCTACCTTTTCAATTCAAGGTATTCATACTATATTCTACTAGTCTAATTCTTTCAGTATAATAAATACAATGGCAAACTTGTGGATAGGGAATTCTACTAGCTACCTATCAAATTTATTGTAGAAATTCCGGGGATCAATGATTGGACCATGCAAAATAGAAATACTTTTTCTTGGGTAAAAGAACAGATGACTCGATCCATTTATGTATCGATCATGATATATGTAATAACTCGAGCATCTATTTCAAATGCATATCCCATTTTTGCGCAGCAGGTTTATGAAAATCCACGAGAAGCAACTGGTCGAATTGTATGTGCCAATTGCCATTTAGCTAATAAGCCCGTGGATATTGAAGTTCCGCAAGCTGTACTTCCTGATACTGTATTTGAAGCAGTTGTTCGAATTCCTTATGATATGCAACTGAAACAAGTTCTTGCTAATGGTAAAAAAGGGGCTTTGAATGTAGGAGCTGTTCTTATTTTACCCGAGGGATTCGAATTAGCCCCACCCGATCGTATTTCTCCCGAAATGAAAGAAAAGATGGGCAATCTTTCTTTTCAGTTTTATCGTCCTAATAAAAGAAATATTCTTGTGATAGGTCCTGTTCCCGGTCAGAAATATAGTGAAATCGTCTTTCCTATTCTTTCCCCTGACCCTGCTACGAAAAAAGACGTTCATTTCTTAAAATATCCCATATATGTAGGTGGGAACAGAGGAAGGGGTCAGATTTATCCTGATGGTAGCAAGAGTAATAATACAGTTTATAATGCTACATCTGCTGGTATAGTAAGCAGAATAGCACGTAAAGAAAAAGGGGGATATGAAATAACCATAGTTGATGTATCAGAAGGACGTCAAGTGGTTGATATTATACCTCCAGGACCAGAACTTCTTGTTTCAGAAGGTGAATCCATCAAGCTTGATCAACCATTAACAAGTAATCCAAATGTAGGAGGTTTTGGTCAGGGAGACACAGAAATAGTGCTTCAAGATCCATTACGAGTCCAAGGCCTTCTGTTCTTCTTGGCATCTGTGATTTTGGCACAAATCTTTTTGGTTCTGAAAAAGAAACAGTTTGAAAAGGTTCAGTTGTACGAAATGAATTTCTAGATCTAGAGATTCCTTAAAATAAAGTTGGTAAAAGTGCCAAATTCTTATTGATTGATAGACTGATATATGATTTAAAAAATTCTATAAGTCTTTTCTTTGTTTTTTTTAGACTCTTTTACTCTTTTTTATTTTGCGGGATGTCTGAAACTTATTACTTGTATACCATTACTAATGGTAGAAAAGAAGTATACAAATACAAAGGAATAGAATACAAGGCAAGGACGGGAAAAA